TTCGCTTTCTTCCGTGGAATTAGTTAACAAGGTCTTGCATCTTTCTATATCTCCCGAAAATAATCCCCCACTAAGAATCCTTTTTGTTGGATCGTATTATAACGAATTCTTTGGGAGTTTTTAGGAAATACTTTCAAAATTTTATTAAATTATTAAATTTATAAGACAAGAAAAGATAATAACTACTAATACGAATAATAAAAGGGTGGATTATCGTATATATATATTTCATGTAGAAACATGTAGAAAGATGAATTAGAAACATGTAGAAAGATGAATAGGTCCATTTATTTATATATTTATTGTATTTTATTAATTAATATATATTTCTTAAATTAATATATATTTCTTAAAACATATACTTATAGACTCCCTATCCCTATTAAGTATATATATACTCACTTAGGTATACTTAGTATAATATAACAATTATATATGAATTATAAGATATCTTTATAACAATATAAGGATTAAGGTTCAAATATAAAACAATAAATATAACAATAAATAACAGGTACAAATATTAAATCGAGGTACCCATTCTATGATAACTCTCAACAGTCTCCCCTCCATTTTTGTGCCTTTAGTGGGCTTAGTATTTCCGGCAATTGCAATGGCTTCTTTATCTCTTTATGTTCAAAAAAACAAGATTTTTTAGATACAACAAGGACAAATCTTATATATATATATATATTTTTTTTTTCAAGACTTACTTGGATCATAACACGGATATCTAGTTAGTAAAATATGGTATAATATGCGGCTTCCTTCGGGCATAAGCTCTTATGTATGTGTAAACCTGATAAATGAATTATAACTATTTTCAAATAGATCGGGATCGGGGAGAATTGCTGAAATGTAAAGTCAATATATATGTATTAGAAAATCATATGAAAGGGATGTTATTATTTTAGTTTGGATCTAAGAAATTCGATGAATTATCCCTAAAGGTTCACATCATAATAGTGCTGGTTGATGAGAGTTACTTCGGAAACAAAAAAAAGTAAAAAAAAAAAATTATTTTTGTTATTCTCCCAATTCCAATAAAATGCAACTAGGTCTAGTTAGAGTATGAGTTGGCGATCAGAACGTATATGGGTAGAACTTATAGCGGGGTCTCGAAAAACAAGTAATTTCTGTTGGGCCTTTATTCTTTTTTTAGGTTCATTAGGGTTTTTATTGGTTGGAACGTCCAGTTATTTTGGTAGGAATTTTATATCTTTATTTCCTTCTCAGCAAATAATTTTTTTTCCACAAGGTATCGTGATGTCTTTCTATGGGATCGCAGGTCTTTTTATTAGCTCCTATTTGTGGTGCACAATTTCGTGGAATGTAGGTAGTGGTTATGATCGATTCGATATAAAAGAGGGCATAGTGTGTATTTTTCGTTGGGGATTTCCTGGAAAAAATCGTCGCATATTCCTCCGATTCCTTATGAAAGACATTCAGTCCATCAGAATAGAAATTAAAGAGGGTATTTATGCTCGTCGTGTCCTTTATATGGAAATAAAAGGACAAGGAGCCATTCCCTTGACTCGTACTGATGAGAATTTTACTCCACGAGAGATTGAGCAAAAAGCTGCTGAATTGGCCTATTTCTTGCGTGTACCAATTGAAGTATTTTGAAAAAAGGAACTGAAGAATGAATACTTTGCAAGAGATAAAAAACTCAAGAATCATCTTTTTTTCTATAGCATAACTTAACTGAAGTTTCTTCAGAACGCTTACTCGAGCCAAAGCAAACGTATATGAAACTATTCTAAAACTAAATTGTTTATGTCCACAATTTTTTTTATGCGTATGTAAATCCACTTAACTCAATTCAGTAACAAATCTAAATGATAGATTCATCATATATCAAAACATTTCATCATAAAGTAAAGAATTTTTTTTCTAAATAGTTGATATTTTGATAGAACGGGAGTTCTTTCGTCTCGAAATCCTACTACTATTAATTTAATTTGAAGAGGGCTCTTTCTTATTCTATATTCTTTCTAAATTCAAGGACTAACCGCTGTACTGAATCACAAAAAAATCCGGAAATACATCGATGACTTGTAATAGAACTTATGCTTGATAGAAATATTAGTATCATATAGAGTCGATGAATGAGGTGCGTTCATTAAAAATTTTAAAATTCACAGACGAAAAAATGGCAAAAAAGAAAGTATTAATTTCCCTTCTATATCTTGCATCTATAGTATTTTTGCCTTGGTGGATCTCTCTCTCATTTAATAAAAGTCTGGAATCTTGGTTTACTAATTGGTGGAATACTAGGCAATCCGAAATTTTTTTGAATGATATTCAAGAAAAGAGTATTCTAAAAGAATTCATAGACTTAGAGGAACTCTTACGTTTGGACGAAATGATAAAGGAATACCCGGAAACACATTTACAAAAGCCTCGCATCGAAATCTACAAAGAAACGATCCAATTGATCAAGATGCACAACGAGGATCGCATCCATACAATTTTACACTTCTCGACAAATATAATCTGT